GAAATCTTTTTTCAATTTTATCCTATCCCATATTGATAAAAAGAAAGTTTCATTTTTTTCTATTTGTATCCTTTTTTTTAAGTATATTAAATATAATATATTTAATTGCTAATAAGAATATTCTATATATACTAATAAATATTAGTATTAATATCTATATAGATCTTGGTTATGAGTTTACTCAACTCAAGAGTTGTTCCATGAATCTGTTGATTCGAAAATTCGAGATGGGTAGATGTGACAAATGCCGAATTGATTTCATAACGATGTTACTCTACTTTTGTTAGGACCGCCATCTATAAATTAGAATAATTGATGAATCAAAACCTTTCAATTGGTATTTTTGTTTATCTTCGTATCTTTATTTTTAAAAATTAAATTTAGGGAAGTGCTTTATAAACATATGTATAATAAAGAACATATTTCATTTAGTCTCTTTATGTTTACTATAATTAGTTATTTCGGTTTTCTATTAGCAACTTTGACTATAAGTTCGGCTCTATTTATCGGTCTGAACAAGATACGACTTATTTGAAATAAATTGAATGAACGAATAATTCATAACAAAAACCTTCTCTTCTATGGTAGTTCATATATTCTATAGTTCCTTACCCCGTACATTTTCAATTCTTGGTCATTGAGATTTATGGGTAATTCCCATTAATATTTAAGGATAAACATTACCTCTCCCTTTCAACACCTTTCAAAGAAATTGAAATGATTGAAGTTTTTCTATTTGGAATCGTCTTAGGTCTAATTCCTATTACCTTGGCTGGATTATTCGTAACTGCATATTTACAATACAGACGCGGTGATCAATTGGACCTTTGATTAATTAACCTCTTTTTTTTTTATTGACCTCCTGTAGATTAAAGCAAGTAGGAGGTCAATTTAAAATTTTTTAGTTTTATTTTCGACCTAACAAATAACAAGAATCTAATCACGCTCTGTAGGATTTGAACCTACGACATCGGGTTTTGGAGACCCACGTTCTACCAAACTGAACTAAGAGCGCTTTATTATCACAATAAATAGTTTATTACCCAACCCGTGGATATATACTATAATATAAATAATATAATTGAAAGTTAATTTTGTATATTCAATATTAATTAATATTAATTTAATATGACCTCGCGTTTCTGCTGATAAGAAAAGCAATAGGTAGGGATGACAGGATTTGAACCCGTGACATTTTGTACCCAAAACAAACGCGCTACCGAGCTGCGCTACATCCCTTTTTAATTGGTCTATAATGTCATTGTAGAGAATCCCTGTTTTCTTTTCCACATCTTTATTTCTTTCATTAATATACCAACTTGGCATTTCTTCTTTATTTTTTTTATTCTAATTTTATTGTATATAATAATAGACTTATATAAGTACTGAAGAAATATTAAACCCAGTGTAAAAAAAAATGAATATTTTTCGGGAATTCTCAGACAGAAAGGGACTTTTTTTGTTTTAAGAAAAGGAATATTTACTTAATTGTTGTACATTTCAATTTGTATTAGGGGGTTTGCGTAGACATACAAGTGTGAGTCATTAACTACATCGACACACCCGGTCGGATATGTATTACTATTATGTATTACAAATTATAATAAAATTACAAAAATAAAGAAGGAGGGTTTTAAATGCGCGATCTAAAAACATATCTTTCCGTGGCCCCGATAGTAAGTACTCTATGGTTTGTCTCTTTAGCCGGTTTATTGATAGAGATCAATCGTTTATTTCCAGATGCGTTAATATTCCCTTTTTTTTCATTATAGTAAATGAAGTGAGTCGGGAAGGGGGTGAAGAAAATTAGAGCTACAATCAAATATCTGTGAATAGGCCCTCTCCTTACTCTTCTTTTTTAGAATCAAAAAAAAATTATAAAAGAATAAAAACAGATTCAACTCAGCAAAACTACGAATTCGGGGTTCCAGGACAAAAATTAAATTACTAATAGATCGAGAAAGAAAGCTGTGGTAAGAATATCATACAAAATAATTCAATGAAAAATTAAATATTCTACAGTAATTCTAAATTATAAATATAGAGTTAGAAATCATTATATTACTTAATATTACTATAGTGTAGAGTGCAACAAAATCCTTCATAATTGGCTTTAAATTTAGAAACTTATATTTTTTTTTTTTCGTTCTTCTTCGCTATAGTTTAGTCAATCAAAAATACAAAGGAGGTTCATGTCCAGGGGTAAAGAAGCTCGAATAACGATTTTTTTGGAATGTAACAATTGTGTTCGAAACAGCCTTAATAAGGAATCAACGGGCATTTCCCGATATATTACTCAAAAAAATCGACATAATACGCCTAGTCCATTGGAATTGAGAAAATTCTGTCCCTCTTGTTACAAACATACGATTCACCGAGAGATAAAGAAATAGATCGAACCATGCGCTCGCCCATTCGCCGCGATTTCCAAGGAAGACGAAAAACGACATATTATATATAACAAAAATAATATATAACAAATCCTATATTTTTTAAAAAATAAACAAAACAATCCTTTTTTTTAATTCAAAATAATTTATGATTCGATCAAAAAAGAATTAGTATTTTCAGGACAAGGAATAAAAAAACCATGGATAAATCCAAGCGGCTCTTTCTTAAATCCAAGCGATCTTTTCGTAGGCGTTTGCCCCCGATTGTATCGGGGGATCGAATTGATTATAGAAACATGAGTTTAATTAGTCGATTTATTAGTGAACAAGGAAAGATATTATCTAGGCGAGTGAATAGATTGACCTTAAAACAACAACGATTGATTACTATTGCTATAAAACAAGCTCGTATTTTATCTTTGTTACCTTTTCTTAATAACGAGAAACAATTTGAAAGAAGCGAGGCGCTTCCTATAACTACGAGTCTTAGAATTAAAAATAAATAAAATAAAATAGGCTTGCTCCTCAATTGAATCGAAATATAACTTCAATCCGACGTCAAACGCGAATTGACGTCTTCGTTAAAAAATTTGAAAATTTAGTGTTGTGTCCTAAGAAAAAGTAATAAAAAAAGAATTTGGGAAGAAGAATAAATCTTTTTTTATTGAATGTAGTTGTTCATTGTGATAGCTTTATCATATTATATCCTATTTTATCATATTAATTTCTACTCTACCTTCCCGAATTCACCTGCCAAGGAACTCCATTAAAAATTACAATGGATTTCTGCCACTTTCCTTATTTTAAGATCTCGTTGGAAATCATATAAATACAATTCCTATTTAATATAGCCAGTTGTGCAAGTATTTTACGGTTAAGGAGCAACTGCTCCTTGTACACGTTGTGTATTAACGTACTATAACTAGAGTATAGTTTATTATTTCGGATTACTGCATTTATACGAGTAATCCACAAACGACGAAAATCTCTCTTTTGCCTACCTCTATCTTGATGAGCCGAAACCAAAGCTCTTATTTTCTGTTGAGTAATAGTCCGCGAAAGTCTTGAACGAGCCCCTTGAAAACTTGATGCAAATAAACGAATTTTGGTTCTACGTCTTCGAGCTATATATCCTCGTTTAATTCTAGTCATTGAATAAATAAATGAAACTTTGATGAATAATGAATAACTAATGGATTTCTTTTCTTTCAGTTATTTCCTTTCCTAGTTTATTAATAACAAAACGGATTCTTCCAATGTATAAAATAAAAACTCCAATGGCTTTTGCTACTATAACCTTCCCTACCACGATTTTTTATTTTTTTTTATAGGCTTCTCAGCTCGAAATAAGAATAAGAAATTGTATTGATACTGGGTATCAAAAAATCTATATACTATATAAAAGTAATAAATAGAAATAGGTATAGCGGTTTCCATCGTTTCTATGGTTGCTTCTTAAACGGTGAGGTTCTCTCTATACACCGGAGCCTCTTCCCTCATTTGATTTAATCAACGGTATTGTTAACTTGTACAGTTCACACTCTTTTGGCTCTACGCATCATTATCCAGTAATAGGTCTTTCACAACGAGACCCACTTATAACCGTAACGGTATTTTATTTAATTATGAAGATTTGCTGATTAGCTGACCTTGTTAGTCCGTTCTTGCAAGGAGTCAAGAGCTAAGGGCATAACCTTTCTCCTTTTTAAATAGGATTTCCCTGCTTAATGAATATCATTTGGTACCAATGGGAAATTATTTATCATTTTAAATTAAAAAGCGTAATTGATTGGATTTGTACTAATTTCAACCATAAATTAATTTGATACCACAATCGAAGGATATGATAGATCTTTTTTAGATTTTTAGATATTTTCAGTTTTCATCTAGTGAATGGTCTTTTTCGATTTTCAGTCTATCCTATTCACTGTTACTGATTACTTATCCTGGATAAATTCTTTTCTTTTGGCCCACTGACCGAGTCGCACATACACCCTAGTACATGTTCCTCGTCGCTGAGGACATCCTCCAAGAGCGGGGGATTTCGTGACATTTTTGATTGGCTGGCGGGTGTTTCTAATAAGTTGTTTAATAGTTGGCATGTTGAATCATATACATAATGGGCTGGTTTAGATCGATCCTAACCGTATAATTATGAATCATGTTTTATTAATATATTGATAGAATATTTAGAAAATTCTATTAAACCCGGTAAGAAGATAAAATATCAAATTGCATACTTGCGTGAAATCCTCTTATTTTTTATTCAACCGCTACAAGATCAACAAGTCCGTGGTCTTGGGCTTCTGTTGCTGACATAAAAACATCTCTTTCCATGTCTTCGGAAACAACCCATAAAGGTTGGCCCGTTCTTTGTACATAAACCTTTGTCAGGGTTTCGCGCATCCTAAGTAGTTCTTCCGTTTCCTGGATAAACTCGTCTGTGTGTGCATCAGCAAAAGAAGCAGAGGGTTGATGGATCATTACCCTGATGAAATAACATAATAAATTATTATTCTATTTCGCGCGATGAAAGGCGAAAAAAAATTAATAAAAATAAAAAGATAGAATTGAAAAACCGTACAGGCATTCGTTGCACATAGCATACGGCTCCTACAATGGAATTCACTTTATATATATATATAATATATACTTTTTTTTTATTTTACATTGAAGAAATATAAAATAAATTTATAGGCTCTATCCTATTCACATAGGTAAATGATCCAATAACCACCCTTCTTTTTTTGGGGGAATAGTTAAAAAAATACTATGATGGTTCCGTTGCTTTATATATTCATTTCGTCTGTTATTTAGCAATCCCAAAGTTTCTTTTTATTTTTTTATTTTTAATAAAAAGATAATTTCGTATTCTTTCATATTTCATAATAATATATATTAAGAGTTTTTCGGTCTGAAAACTAAAAAATTTGTGGCGCTGAAATGGGTCTCCTGATATATCAGATAAAATAGGAAAAACTCTTTATCTCATACTACTCTTTCGATACATAATTTAACAATTTTGTAAAAAAATTTCCTATCGAATTATAAGTGCCATGCTTTTATTACTTAATATTCATATTTCATATATCGCGAAGGCATAGTCTTGTCTTCTTTTTTCTCTCAAATCAAATAAAAAACTCATTGGCGCCGAGCGTGAGGGAATGCTAGACGTTTGGTAATTTCTCCTCCGACTAGAATAAAAGATCCCATTGAAGCGGCTAATCCCACGCATATTGTGTGTACGTCTGGTTGCACATATTGCATAGTATCATAAATACCAAATCCTGGTATTACCCACCCGCCGGGAGAGTTTATAAACAAATACAGATCTGGGGTATCATCCTCTAGACTGAGATATATCATAAGACTAATAAGTTGATTCGAGATCTCATCATCAACCTCTTGGCCTAAAAAAAGGAATCTTTCTCGATAAAGTCGATTGAGTGGGATAAAATTGTATCCCTTTCGGAACCGTACATGCATCTTTTAAGGCATACGGTTCAATATAAATAACGAAAAAAAAAAAAAAGAATCAATGTATAGATTCGAATTTTTTCTTTATTTTTTCCTTTATTATAAAAAATTAAAGAAAAAAATTCCCTAAACTTAATTTAACTTATCGGACTAACCTTTCATTGATATATTCTTTACATCGTAATTCAATCCAAATCACGATGTAATTTCCTTGTTCCTGAATGGTATTCTTGAATTCTTTTAGGTTTATGTTCTACTCCGAGTAAAAATATGATGAGTTGTGATTTGCATATATAGGTCAAATGCCCAAATACTACGTCTTTTTGCTACGATTTATTTTTTTTTTTTTTCAAGTTATTTTAATTTTATTTATACTTTCCGTTAACTATTCGATGCATTCATCGTATTACTCAATTTATTAACAATTTGAGACCACTTCTATTTATTTCTATTAGAAATTATAAATTGAATATTAGATAAATAAATTTGACTATAGAATATGATATGTTAAGTAGAAATCATTGATATATTATCAATTGGTTTTTTCTAAACGGAGCCTGAATACTTCATTTTATTGTTCGAACCAAGTCAACCATAAATTATTCTAAATTTAGAATATTAATCTGTATATCCCCTATAAAAAATGGATTTCATTTTCTTGATTGCATTTCACGCTCCAAATTTTTGATGATTCAATCAATCTTTCTTGGTCGAAAGGGAGGATATCTCAATTGGGAGAAGAGAACGGGGAAATACCGTATAACCAAATATATCCGACAAGTCGCACTATACGTCAACCCACGCTGCATCTTCGTCTCCAGCATTTCGAAAAGGTACTTGTGGAACACCAACAGGCATTAAATGAAACAAAAATGAAGTATTATAATCTCACTTTGATGTGAAAGCGTAAAAATAGGTTTATTGTCTTAATAATATTTTATCGTTTATCATATTTTATCCATAGATAAAAAAAAAATAAAATAAATTCATAAAAAAGGAAGACAGAATAAATAGAATGAATAAAGTAAATTTCTTTCAAATAGGTTTTTTTTTGGATGATAAACAAACCTAGAGGCCGTTACTCATATAAAATGCTATCGCCGCCTGACCATTGCGTATTGGTACTTATCGGGTGTAGAATAAATCTGTTTCTTTTTGTTTCTACGAACAAAATTGTTCCATTATTATTAAAAGACATTCTTACTAAAAAAATAGAACAACTTTTAATCTTTATCCCCGAGATAATCCACTAAAAAAATAAGTTCCATAGTATTTTTTTTTACAGTGCAATAAAGTTACATAGCGTCTATTTCTTAATTTAAAAAAGGGGGTATTTCCATGGGTTTGCCTTGGTATCGTGTTCATACGGTGGTATTGAATGATCCCGGCCGTTTGATTTCTGTCCATATAATGCATACAGCTCTAGTTGCTGGTTGGGCGGGTTCGATGGCTCTATACGAATTAGCTATTTTTGATCCCTCTGATCCTGTTCTTGATCCAATGTGGAGACAAGGTATGTTCGTTATACCCTTCATGACTCGTTTAGGAATAACCAATTCATGGGGTGGTTGGAGTATCACAGGGGGGACTATAACGAATCCGGGTATTTGGAGTTACGAAGGTGTAGCTGCTGCCCATATTGTGTTTTCTGGCTTGTGCTTTTTAGCAGCTATCTGGCATTGGGTATATTGGGATCTAGAAATATTTTGTGATGAACGTACAGGAAAACCTTCTTTAGATTTGCCCAAAATCTTTGGAATTCATTTATTTCTCTCAGGGGTGGCTTGCTTTGGTTTTGGCGCATTTCATGTAACAGGATTGTATGGTCCCGGAATATGGATATCTGATCCTTATGGACTAACGGGAAGGGTACAAGCTGTAAATCCAGCATGGGGTGTGGAAGGTTTTGATCCTTTTGTTCCGGGAGGAATAGCCTCTCATCATATTGCAGCAGGAACTTTGGGCATATTGGCGGGTTTATTCCATCTTAGTGTACGTCCACCCCAACGTCTATACAAAGGATTACGCATGGGAAATATTGAAACAGTCCTTTCCAGTAGTATCGCGGCTGTCTTTTTTGCAGCTTTTGTAGTTGCTGGAACTATGTGGTATGGTTCAGCAACTACCCCAATTGAATTATTTGGTCCCACTCGTTATCAATGGGATCAAGGATACTTCCAACAAGAAATATATCGAAGAGTTAGTGCTGGGCTAGCAGAAAATCAAAGTTTACCTGAAGCTTGGTCTAAACTTCCTGAAAAATTAGCTTTTTATGATTACATCGGCAATAATCCAGCAAAAGGCGGATTATTCAGAGCGGGTTCAATGGACAACGGGGATGGAATAGCTGTCGGTTGGTTAGGACACCCTATCTTTAGAGATAAAGAAGGGCGTGAACTTTTTGTACGTCGTATGCCGACTTTTTTTGAAACATTTCCGGTTGTTTTGTTAGACGGAGACGGAATTGTTAGAGCCGACGTTCCTTTTAGAAGGGCAGAATCGAAATATAGTGTTGAACAAGTAGGTGTAACTGTTGAGTTCTATGGCGGTGAACTCAATGGCGTCAGTTATAGTGATCCTGCTACTGTGAAAAAATATGCTAGACGTGCTCAATTGGGTGAAATTTTTGAATTAGATCGTGCTACCTTGAAATCCGATGGTGTTTTTCGTAGCAGTCCGAGGGGTTGGTTTACTTTTGGACATGCTTCATTTGCTCTGCTCTTCTTCTTCGGACACATTTGGCATGGTGCGAGAACCTTGTTCAGGGATGTTTTTGCTGGTATTGACCCAGATTTGGATGCTCAAGTGGAGTTTGGAGCATTCCAAAAGCTTGGAGATCCAACTACAAGAAGACAAGTAATCTGATACAATATATATTTTGTCTTTTGTTTTATGATTTGATATAGGATACCGGATAAATCTTACGTTGAATGGATGTCTTTTCTTTAACTCTTGCCTTGTTCTTTCTTTATCCGGGAGACGATCTCAAATGAAGAGGTTAAACAGGTATGGAAGCTATAATTGTAAACCACGATCAAATCTATGGAAGCTTTGGTTTATACATTCCTCTTAGTTTCAACTCTAGGAATAATATTTTTCGCTATATTTTTTAGAGAACCGCCTAAAGTTCCAACTAAAAAGACGAAATGATTTTTCAGTATTTCAATTTGAAGTAATGAGACTTACAATATTGCAAGTCTCATTACTTCAACTAGTCTCCGTGTTCCTCGAATGGATCTCGTAGTTGTTGAGAGGGTTGCCCAAAAGCAGTATATAAAGCGTACCCAGTAAAACTTACAAGTAAACCAGATATAAAGATGGCAACTAGCGTTGCTGTTTCCATTATTATATAGTTTCAAGACCCCAATGGATCTATGTGCTATGCTAAGATCATTTATTTAGAACGGAAAGGTATACAAAGTCAACAGATCTCAATGAATATAAAAATGGCTACACAAACCGTTGATGGTAGTTCTAGATCTGGTTCAAGACGAACTATTGTAGGGGATTTATTGAAACCGTTGAATTCAGAATATGGTAAAGTAGCTCCTGGGTGGGGAACGACTCCTTTGATGGGTATTGCAATGGCTCTATTTGCGATATTCCTATCTATTATTTTAGAAATTTATAACTCTTCTATTTTACTGGATGGAATTTCAATCAATTAGACCCACAAGCACTATTAACTAGCTTTTCAAGACAACATTAAGCATGTGGATCTCTGATTTTTATCTCATTATATTTTGGTAGTTCGACCGTGAAATTTCTTTGTTTCTGTATTTCCGGAACATGAGTGTGTGACTTGTTATAATTTATCCTATGGGTAATACAGCGAATAGATCTGTCATCTTGCTAGAGATGGTTTTATTTCGTCGGATATTCTCATTCTCTGCTCGTAGCTGAAGCACGGAATATATGAAATAGATTACAAAAAAACTATGATTCATACTTAATATTCAGACTTCGTGGCCGGACTTTTTATAAATTAAAAAAATTTTTTCTTTCAAACTCTCGTTTATGCTTATTTTGATCAAAGTCCAAAGGTATCTTTGGTTTGTTAGTAATTATGTTTGTTCATTGAATAAGCGATGATCCAACGGTTCTTACTCAAGGAATTTTTGGACTTAGTTAGA